GATCTGCACCCCCTGGGATCGATAAACCTTTTGGATCTTATTAACCAAAGAGATACGACTTTGCACTATAGTTAGCTCAGCACCAATCAAGAACCCCCAAGGAATTCCAAGAGTTCTTGTTATACATTCGTGCCAACCCTCAACCCTCTTTTCGAGATTCATCGATATTGAATCAATCGAACGCACTTCTAATACCTGTTCCACTTTTGGAAGGCCCTGCGTTATATCACCAGATCGCGATTTTTCATATATAAATGTAACTAATGTATCTCCTTCGTAAAGGATTTCCCCATAATGGCCATGAACCGTTGCTCCTGGGGTGGCCAAATAAGGCTTAGCGGATCGTATTACTACAGAATCCATTTTAACAATTAGAACTTGACCCGATTTGAGGTGTGGTCCGTTTTTGGCTATACATACATTTTCACAAATAAACTGCCCAAGACTCATTATTGTAGACATCCCTTCACAATAATTGTGCTGAAGAAAATACCAATTTAAATTGAATGGATTCAAAATAATGTTACTGCACGAATCAGAATTATAAATTTTATCAATTTCATCCATTAAAAAATATTTAATTACTTGAAAGGTCTGTTTTAAGTTGTCAAGTTGCAAATAGTTAATTACCAAGATCTGATTATAAGTTATTAAACGGGAAAATGAATAAAAATTCGCAGTTTGAAGGGCTGTTCCTAAAGGGCCCAAGAAATTACTAATTGGAATTGGGGGATCTTTTTTAATTGATTCTTTTATCACATTGTGATATTTTACATCGTTGAATGGGCCCATTCGAAAACAATTGGAAGATGACAAAATTATCAAAGATTGGTATTCCTTATTTCTATTCAACAATGTATGAATAGTTCCTTGGTTTTTATTAAGGGATTCTTTAATCCTTGCGTTGGAATAGTAGAAAAAACTGGAAGAAAACGGATTGATATTGGTGCAATCTGATCCATTCTCAGAGATAAATCCTGAACCCGAAGGATCATTCCTTTTTGCGGTATACGAAATAGGGGATTTCACTAAGTCTATTTTTATAAAATCTCGAATCAAACTATTTATCCCTATTTCAACAAAGGAAGTACGGGTCTCTTCGATATAAGAACTTTTTTTGTCTTGGGTACAAGTTAATACTAAACAAGTCCTAACTAATTGAATACTTGTGTTATAAATTTCCCGAATTGGTTTGCCATTTCCATAAAGGATATAATTGACAACTCGAAGTTGCACATTATCCATTTCCTGCAACAGATCCGGGGGGAAAAGTCTTACTAAATTTATACCGTCTGTTATTTCATATGTGACTACAGGTCGAACCAAAACAAAATACTTTTTCTTGGTAGGTGTGATCCGTTGGACATAGATCCAGTTTTTCCCTTTTTTGGATTCTTTCGAATTTGTCTTTCCCGTTCCTGGTGGTATCAAGACACCACTATGTCGAGATATCTTATCTGTCTCTCCAGGAAAATGGATATCTCCAGAAAATATTTTTAGTTCAATTCTTTTTTTTTTTATCTCCACTCGAACCAATCCGCCTACTCGGCTTCTTGTAGTTAAAGCTATTTGTGTATCTATCCCAATAATACTATTGTTCCGTACCATTATGGAAGAAGATCCAGGTAAGATATGCACTTCCTCGGGAATGAAAAAGAACCGATCCACTTTTATTTGGTATTTTGGCTTAAATTCCTTGACTCCTCGATACTCAATTAAATACTCTTTTTTGGCGATTGGATAGACTTCTATAGTGCCGTATTTAGTAATTCCCGAACTCTTTCTTCTGTATCGAGGATCATCGAAAAAAGCAAGAATACTATTTCTACGAAAAATACCATTTATGGGTATTTCGATCGAGATGCCCGAAAGGGGCATTAGTTCGTTCTCACGTTCTTGAATCGATTGGAGTGGAATAATGAATCTTTTTCTTCGTCTCTTTGCCAATAAATCATAATCGGCGTATAGAATGGTCGGATATCTGAGATTACAACGAACAATTCGATTAAGTTCTGAATAATCAGGGCGTTCTTCTTCTTTTTTACCAGAAAAATCCGAACTAAAGAATTTGTGTTTCACTTGATCATTAGTTACCGAGAGGTTAGAAATAGATCTTTTCTTGACAGAAAAAGAACGAGCGTTCGTTTGATCTTGATCCTTGTGGATCGAAAGGGAGACTAGATCAGATCTGCGCGGCTCTCCTAATAATATCCATAAATGACTTGTTTTTGGTAAGAGATGAACATTTCCATATGTAAATTCAGGTGCATGATACACGTCGGTATTCCAGTGCATTTCTCCCTCTGAATCAGAATAAATATGTTTTCGAACCTTCTCTTTAAAATTCAAAGTGGATGTTCCTGCGCGAATCTCAGCAATCACTTGTTCTGATTCTACATATTGATCATTTTGAACTAAAAGAAAACTTTTGGGTGGAATATTCACATTATGTAGAATATCCTCACTTTCAATAGTTACATACAAATCTATAGAACATACA